AGATGCCAAGAAGAGCAAAAGGCCTTGTACACGTAATGGATCTTGAAGTACTATTTCCGCATCCCCCTGACCAAATCCACCCACATTCGGATTACTCGTTAATGGTTGATCCAGTTTGATGGATTCGCCTTCTGAAACAAGAAGTTCTGGTCCTGGAGGGATAATATCAACCACTTGACGTCCATCCGATGCATCCACTATGGTTATTTCGTATCCCCCTTTTTCTTTTCGTATGATTTTGCTTACTATACCCGCCGCTGTAGCATTATAAACATTATTGTTACTCTTGCTCCCGTCGGGATAAATCTGGCCCCTTCCCCTGTTCCCACCTACGTATATGGGATATTTTAAGAAGTGAACGTCCTTCTTAGAAGCGGGGTCTGGGGAAAGAATAGGAAAGGTGATTTCACTATATTTTTGACCAGGAACAGGGCCTATCACAAGAATATTTTTTTTCGTGGGTCGATAGCTCTGAAAAGACAGATTGCTTATCTTTTCTTTAATCTCGGGCGATATACGATCGGGAGGGGCTAATTCAAACCCCTCAGGTAAAATTAGAACAGCTCCCACATTCAAGGCTCCTTTTTTACCATTAGCAAGAACTTGTTTCAGTTGCAGATCATAAGGAATTCGAACAACTGCTTCAAATACAGTATCAGGAAGTACCGCTTGTGGAACCTCGATATCCACGGGCTTGTTAGCTAAATGGCAATTGGCACATACAATACGGCCAGTAGCTTCTCGTGGATTTTCATAACTCTTCTGTGCAAAAATAGGATACGCATTTGAAATGGGCGCCCGAGTTATTATATATATTATGAGCGATACGGAAATGAATCGAATAATCTCTTCCTTTATCCAAGAAAAGGTATTTATCATTTGCATGGTCCAATCATTGATCCCGAAGATTTCTACAATAAAATTGGATAAGTCACTAGTATAGTTCCCTATCTATGATTCTGATATTTAGTGAAATAATTTTACTCGAATATTTAAGGAATCCACCGGGTGGGTAGAAAAAATAAGTACAATTTTGACTGTTTTACTTATGTTACAAAGTAACAAACATTATAATTGGATTGATCGATCATTTTTCAATCATTCATTGAATGATAAATCACTACAAGTGACGGAGATACACGATTTAAATAACGAAAAATCCAATATTTTAAAATTGTATCTAAAATGACTGGAAAAGTAGAAACAACACCGGATATAATTTGATCATTCTGAGCAAATCCAAAATCTTTGTAGATAGAGGCAATCAGTAGTTCCCAACCATGGGGCGAATGGAATCCTATACATAAATCAGTTAATAATAGAATAGAAAAAGCTTTTATTGTGTCGCTTAAATTATATAGAAATTCTTGAAGACAAGAGTTAAGAAAAATAAGTTCTTCATTACTTAGAATAGAATAAACACTTAGAATAACGAAAGAAATTATATTTGTTGAGAAATGTAAAATCGTATGGATACGACCCTCATTGTTCATCTTGATCAATTGGATCGTTTCGTTGTAGACTCCGACGTGAAGCTTTTGTAAACGTCTTTCCGGATATTCCTTTAGCATTTCGTCGAAGAGGGAGAGTTCCTCTAATTCTATTAATTTTTTTAGAATACTCTTTTCTTGAATATCATTCAAAAAGATTTCGGAGAGCCTAGTATTCCACCAATTATTAACCCACGATTCAAGGCTTTTATTAAAAGTAAATGAGAGAGAGATCCACCAAGGCAAAAATACTATAGATGTAAGATATAGAAGGGAAATAAATGCGTTCTTTTTTGCCATTTGCTCGTCTGTGAATTTTGAAATGAACTCATCTCATTCGTCGACTCTCTCTATACGATACTAAGATTTCTATCAAATATCAGTTCTATTACATTACAAGTTATCAAGTCTATTCCCCGTTTTATTTGTGATTCAGTACAATGATTGGTCCTTGAATTTAGAAAGAATACAGAAAAATAATATAGAAATACAGAAATAGAATAAGAAAAATTCCACTTCAAATTGAATGAAGAAAGAAATAAACTAGAATATTCTATATAATATTCTTTCAAAAGATATATCAATTGAAAGAATTCGAAGCAATTGTCCCCTTTGTAGGACGTAAAGAATTCCCGGTTTATCAAGATATCCAAAAATTTCGAAAAAAAAAATTCGCATCCCCCAGTACAGGAATAATTAATATAATTTTAGAATCTTCTGAAGAATACTGTGAGGCTATGATCAAAAATGAGTGTAAAAACAAGATAGAAAGATTATCATTATAAGCGGTCCAATCGGTTGGTAATTAAAGAGCCCCAAAAAAAGATAAAAAATGTTGATTAACAAAAAAGGAAAGATGATTTAAAAGAGAGAATCTATCTGTATTTACTAAATTAGCAATATTGAAAAAAAAAAAGATAAATTATTTATTCCGATTTGTTACTTGATTCGTTATTGAATTTATTTAAGTGGATTTACATACTCATAAAAAAGAATTTATGGACAAAAACTATTTCGCTTTATGATTGGTCCGTGTACGTTTACTTTTTTTTGTTCTAATCAAAGTTCGGCAGCAACTTCAGTTAAATTATGCTATAGAAAAAAGAGAAAGAGAATTCTTGAGTTATAGTTTTTTCCCTTTTGCTAAGAATAAGAAAGCATTCACCTTTTTTCAAAATACTTCAATTGGTACACGCAATAAATATGCCAATTCAGCAGCTTTCTGTTCAATTTCTCGTAAAGTAAAATTCTCATCGGTACGAGTCAAGGGAATGGACCCCTGGCCTCTGATTTCCATATAAAGGACACGACGAGCATAAATACCCTCTTTAATTTCTATTCTGATGGATTGAATGTCTTTCATAAGGAATCGGAGGAAGATGCGACGATTTTTTCCAGGAAATCCCCAACGAAAGATACATACTATTCCTTCTTTTATATCGAATCGATCATAACCACTACCCACATTCCATGAAATTGTGCACCACAAATATGAACTAATAAAAAGACCCGCGATTCCATAGAAAGACATCACGATTCCTTGTGGAAAAAAAATTATTTGCTGAGAGGGAAATAACGGTATAAGATTCCTACCAAGATAACTAGAAGTTCCAACCAATAAAAACCCTAATGAACCTAAAAAAAGAATAAAAGCCCAGCATACATTACTCGGTTTTCGAGAACCCGCTAGAAGTTCTATCCATACACGGTCTGATCGCCAACTCATACTATACTAGATCTAGTTGCATTTTATTGTAATTGGGAGATAACCCCCAATAATTTTGACTTTAATCTTTTTGTTTCCGAAGTAATCCTCATCGACTAGCACTATTATGATGTGAAACTTTAGGAGTAATTCATCAATTGCTTAGAGATAAACTAAAATAATAAAATCCTTTTATTATTATTTATTATAGATATCCACAGACATTTAGATAGATTGACTTTACGTTTCAGAAATTAATCCCGATAATGATTTATCTTCAAATAGTTATAATTAATTTTTCCATATATCGTGTTTATGCATACGGGCTTCTGCTCGGAGGAATCTACATGTTATACTATATTCTACTACATAGAGAATTGTGCTATGATCCAAGTAAGCCTAAGTCTTGAAAAAAAATAGATAAGATTTAATCCCATAATATCTAAAAAATCTTGTTTTTTTGAACATGAAGAGATAAAGAAACCATTGCAATTGCCGGAAATATTAAGCCCACTAAAGGCACAAAAATAGCGGGTAAGTTGCTGATAGTTGTCATAGAATGAGTACCTCGATTTAATATTTGTACCTGTTATTTATCGTTATATTTTTTGTTATATTAACATTTTAACCTGTTATTGTTATAAAGATATATTCTACTTCATATAGAATTATACTATTCTAGTAGAAATACTAATCTATATAGAGATACTAATATATAATATATTAAATATATTCTATTTAATTATATTAAAGTATATAACATATATAAACATATATTAAACGTATATTAAGTAAGTATATTATTAAGTTAAGTATATAATAAATGTAAATTAAAAGTGTAAATAAATAGTCTTATTCATCATGTCTATATGTTTCTACATGAAATATATACGATAATCCATTTTACTTTTTTTTATTATTAGTCTATTTTTATTTATCTATTCTAAATCTTTATTTAGTATATGTATATTAGAATCTTATAATATTGAAACTTTAATAGAAAATTTAATAGTTTAATATATTTAATTTCATAATTTAATAAAGAAAGAGTTTATTACAAATTACCGAAAAATTCGTTATAATACATAATACAATAAAGGAATTCTTAGTAAAACTGAGGTTCTCGGGGGATATAGATATAGAAAGATGCAGGACTCCCTTACCTTTTACCTTGCCTAATTTCACATAAAAAAGATAAAAAATTAACTCTTTTTTTTGTTTGATAGAGATTTCTTGATTACTAATAAAAAATATTGATAAAAAAGAATAAGTAGGATTCTTTCTACAATTCAATCTTCTGTTACCTATGTTACCAAAGAAAAATCCATTTTTCGTATTTTGACTTTTATTCCTATAAACTATAAAATTACTTGGTTACCACCAAAAAAATAATAAAATATAGAACTTAATTTAATAATTTATTAAATTAAAGCTTTGTTTTTTTCTACTTGATTGAAGTTTGAGTCAAAGGAAAGAAAGCATGGAGCTGAAATAACTCACTCAGAACGCCCTTTAAAGGATTACGTGGTACGATTGGATCGAATAAACCCTTATGGAATAAATATTCAGCCACTTGTGAACCCTCAGGTACTGTCTTATTCAATGTTTGTTCAATTACTCTTTTACCCGCAAATGCAATATAGGCATTGGGTTCGGCAATAATGATATCTCCCAACATACCAAAACTAGCTGTCACCCCACCCGTAGTAGGAGATGTAAGGATTGCTATATAGAATAACCTTTTATTTGATTGATAATCATATAAAGCAGAAGATATTTTAGCCATTTGCATCAAACTCAAACTT